GAACTACCAGAATGGTCTAGAAATCCGAGTCTTTCTTAAGTATTAAGTAAAGTAATTTTTTTGATTGAAAAACTAGGACTTTCTAGTTCTTATGAACCTAACTCATTGAAATTCCATCCAGTAAAACGGAAGAATTATAAATTTCCAAAATAATAGATAGGAATATCGCAAATAGAGCCATTGCGACCCCCATAAGTGGTGTAGTCCCCCAGCCCGGTGCTACTTTACCATATTCCGAATTCAATGGTTTCAATAAATTCCCTACAGTAGTTCGTCTTGGCCCAGATCTAGAACTACCCTCAACGGTTTGTGTAGCCATAAAATACTATTCATTGGTTGAGATCTGTTGACTTTGTATACCATTCCGTTGTAGTTGTAAATAAACGATCTTATCGTAGATCCATTGTGATCTTGAAATTATCTAAAAATGGAAACAGCAACCCTAGTCGCCATCTCCATATCTGGTTTACTTGTAAGCTTTACTGGGTACGCCTTATATACCGCTTTTGGGCAACCCTCTCAACAACTAAGAGATCCATTCGAAGAACACGGGGACTAGTTGAAGTAATGAGTCTCCCATATTGGGAGGCTCCTTACTTCAATTGAGATAATGAAAAATTATTTCATTTTTTTAGTTTTAGTCGGAACCTTAGGCGGTTCTCGAAAAAAGATAGCGAAAAAAATTATCCCTAAAGTCGAGACTAAAAGGAATGTATAAACCAATGCTTCCATAGATTCGATCGTGGTTTACAATTATAGCTTCCACACCTATTCATTTGGGATCATTTACCATATTTTGGATCATTTACCATATAAAGAAAAGTAAAGAGTCAAAGAATAAATGGTGATTCAAATCAAGATTTCTCCGGTACCTTATATCAAATCAAAAAAAAATAGAGGCGAAAGATACCAGAGCAATGTTGTATCAGACTACTTGTCTCCTTGTAGTTGGATCCCCAAGTTTTTGAAATGTTCCAAATTCCACTTGAGCATCCAAATCTGGATCAATACCAGCAAAAACATCTCTGAACAAGGTTCTAGCACCATGCCAAATGTGTCCAAAAAAGAAGAGCAAAGCAAACGTAGCATGCCCAAAAGTGAACCAACCCCTTGGACTGCTACGAAAAACACCATCGGATTTCAAAGTAGCCCGATCTAATTCAAAAATTTCACCTAATTGGGCACGTCTAGCGTATTTTTTTACAGTAGCAGGATCACCATAACTAACTCCATTGAGTTCGCCACCATAGAACTCGACAGTTACACCTACTTGTTCAACACTATACTTTGATTCTGCCCTTCTAAAAGGAACATCGGCTCTCACAATTCCGTCTCCATCTACTAAAACTACCGGAAATGTTTCAAAAAAAGTAGGCATACGACGTACAAAAAGCTCGCGCCCTTCTTTATCTCTAAAGACGGGGTGTCCTAACCATCCAACAGCTATTCCATCCCCGTTGTCCATTGAGCCTGCTCTGAATAATCCCCCTTTTGCCGGATTATTACCAATGTAATCATAAAAAGCTAATTTTTCGGGAATTTTAGACCAAGCTTCCGATAAACTCAGATTTTCGGCTAGTCCGGCGCTAACTCTTCGATATATTTCTTGCTGAAAGTATCCCTGATCCCACTGATAACGAGTGGGACCAAATAATTCGATTGGGGTAGTTGCTGAACCATACCACATAGTTCCAGCAACAACGAAAGCTGCAAAAAAAACAGCAGCGATACTACTAGAAAGTACAGTTTCAATATTTCCCATACGTAATCCTTTGTATAGACGTTGAGGCGGACGGACACTAAGATGGAATAGACCTGCTAATATGCCCAATGTACCCGCTGCAATATGATGAGAGGCTATTCCTCCCGGAACAAAAGGATCAAAACCTTCCGCGCCCCACGCTGGATTTACAGATTGTACTTTTCCAGTTAGTCCATAAGGATCGGACACCCATATTCCAGGACCATACAAACCTGTTACATGAAATGCGCCAAAGCCAAAGCAAGCCACCCCTGAGAGAAATAAATGAATTCCAAAGATCTTCGGCAAATCCAAAGAAGGTTTTCCCGTACGCTCATCACAGAATATTTCTAGATCCCAATACACCCAATGCCAGATAGCTGCCAAGAAGCACAAGCCAGAAAACACAATATGTGCCCCTGCGACACCTTCATAACTCCAAATACCCGGATTCGTTATAGTTCCTCCTGAAATACTCCAACCACCCCACGAATTGGTTATTCCTAAACGAGTCATGAAGGGTATAACGAACATACCTTGTCTCCACATTGGATCAAGAACAGGGTCAGAGGGATCAAAAACCGCTAATTCGTATAGAGCCATCGAACCGGCCCAACCAGAAACTAGAGCTGTATGCATTATATGGACAGAAAGCAATCGACCGGGATCATTCAATACGACAGTATGAACACGATACCAAGGCAAACCCATGGAAATACCCCTTTATCAAAGATAAATAGACACTATGTCACCTTATTTTATCGCATTGGAAAGGACTATACTATGTACCTAAGTACCTAACCTTTTCAGTGAATTCTGTATGAGAAAGAGTTAATATTTATTCCGTTCCATTGAAAATAACGGAACAATTCTGTTCATAAGAACAAAGAGAAGCAGATCTATTCTATACCCGATAAGTACCAATACGCAATGGGAGAATTGGTACCATTTTGTGGGAACGAATGCATAGATACTTGTTTATCATTCGAACGATCGATTGCTCCGTTCGTTAAAATTTTTCTTTATTCATTCTATCTTACTCTATAAACCTTCCAATCAATCTATCTAGAAAATAGAATAAACAGAAAAAAGGATGAAGACAATAAACCCATTGTTACGTTTCCATATTAAAGTGAAGTATAGTACTTAGTTTTTTTTCTTTAATTTAATGCCCATTGGTGTTCCAAAAGTACCTTTTCGGAGTCCTGGAGAGGAAGATGCAGTTTGGGTTGACGTATAGTGCGACTTGTCAGACATATTGGGTCATATGGGATTTACCCGTTCTCTCCCCCGATCGAGATATCCTCTGTTTCGCCCAAGAAATATTGTATTGAGATTGAGTGAACCATCAATCATTTGGAGCGTGAAGTACAATTAGATCAATTTATATTGGGGATCAATATTATCAATTAGAAGAATTTATGGTTGACTTGGACTGATAAAATAAAGTCTCCAGGCTCCGTTCAGAAAATACCAAATTGGTAACAAATTGATAATATATGTACGATTACCACTTGTATCATAAACGATTTTTATACTTACTATAGGAGCGATCTCAAACTGCCAACCAATGGAGTAGTATGATGAATACATCGAATAGTTTGGAGAAGACATGAAACAAATTGAAAAGGAAGTCGTAACAAAAAAAGTGGTACTGAGATCATTTGCCCTATATGTACAAATAGAATTCGGGCAGATCTTTTCCCGGAGTAGAACAAACATGAACCTAAAAAAATGGAAAGGGCCCATTCAGGAACAATAAAATGACATCGTGATTTGAATCTCGATGAAACAATACATCAATGAGAGGTTAGTTCAATAAGTTCAGTAAATTCTTTTTTTTTATAGGTAAGGGAACAAAAACTCATCTTATGTTTTTTGAAAAATAGAAGAAGAAAACCCCCTTCATTAGAAAAACAAAAACCTGTTACAGAAAAAAAAAGAAATAGAACTGGAATCGACACATTGATTCTTTTTTTCGCAATTTTTTTTTGAACCGTATGCATCCAAAGGTGCACGTACGGTTCCTAAGGGAACCAATTTTGTCCTAATCAACCGACTTCATCGAGAAAGATTACTTTTTTTAGGCCAAGAAGTTGATAGCGAGATCTCGAATCAACTTGTTGGTCTCATGGTATATCTCAGTATAGAAGATGATACTAGGGATCTTTATTTATTTATAAACTCTCCCGGCGGATGGGTAATACCAGGAATAGCCATTTATGATACTATGCAATTTGTGCCACCCGATGTGCATACAATATGCATGGGATTAGCCGCTTCAATGGGATCTTTCATTCTGGTCGGAGGAGAAATTACCAAACGTCTAGCATTCCCTCACGCTTGGCGCCAATGAGTTTTTTTATTTGAAAAAAAAAAGGAAGACTATGCCTTCGCCATATTGAATATGAATAATAAGTAATAATAGCATGGCACTTCGAGTTCGATATGAGCAAACCATTATTGTTTTTTTCATAACATGAGATTTTATGTCGAGATAGTAGTATGAAATAGAGGTCATTTCGGATTTGATCTTATGTGTCGGGGGTACATTTCAGCGTCACAAACCATTCTTTTTCACACCAGAATTCTCTTTCTGATATTTATGTTATGAAAGAAAAAGTACAAAAATGAAAAAAAAAAGATCATTTTTTTCCTTATTTGATCGTATCAGAAAGGAACTTTGGGATTGCTAAATCACAGACAAAATAAATATATAAAGCAACAGAACCATCATAGTATTTTTTTTACTCCTACGAAAGGAAGGGTGGTAAATGGATCATTCAACGATCCGGATCGGATGGATTCTATTTCTTTCTTCAATAGAATAGAAGAGAAGAAAAAGAAAAAGTAAATTCCATTGTAGAGCCGTATGCACAAAAGATGCCTGTACGGTTGTACAATTCTATTCTTTTTTCTTATATTTTTTTTTATCCCTTACTTTAGCCCAATCATGCAAGATAGAAGAACCCTTCATGATGTTATATCAATATCATCAGGGTTATGATTCACCAACCTGCTAGTTCTTTTTATGAGGCACAAGCAGGCGAATTTATCCTGGAAGCGGAAGAACTACTGAAACTTCGCGAAACCCTCACAAAGGTTTATGTACAAAGAACGGGTAATCCTTTATGGGTTGTATCCGAAGACATGGAAAGAGATGTTTTTATGTCAGCAACAGAAGCCCAAGTTCATGGCATTGTTGATCTTGTAGCGGTCGAAAATGAAAATACTAGGGATTTCATGTAAATCCATTTCAAACCATAATTCGAATTTTCTGCGATTTGATATTGAATAGAAAAAAAATTCATGATCATCAATCATCAGGTTAAGATCGATCTAAACCAACCCATTCCATTCTAGAATTCTATATATACATACGACATGCCAACTATTAAACAACTTATTAGAAACACAAGACAGCCAATAAGAAATGTCACGAAATCTCCCGCTCTTAGAGGATGTCCTCAGCGTCGAGGAACATGCACTAGGGTGTATGTGCGACTCGTTCAGATCATGAGTTCGAACAAATGAGACAATTTTCCAGTATCAATGACCAGTACCAATGAATAGGATAGATAGAGAAGATCTATCATATACCTATATTGTGTTTGGAATTTATGGTTTACATTGGTGCAAATCCAATCACCTAGATTTGAGATGAAAAGCAATTCCCCATTGGGGGCAAATGGTTATCCATTAAGCGGAGGAAATGGTATTATAAGAAGCAAAAAGGTTATACTCCTATTCTTGAAAGAACGGACTAACAGGGTCAGCTACCTAGCCAACTTTCATAATTAAATGCCGTCACTGTATGGATAACTCTTATTGTGAAAAGAACTATTACTGTATAATTGATGGGTAGAGCCAAAGAGTGCGAACTATACAAGTTAACAATAACATTTGATAAAATGAAAGAAGAGGCTCCGGTGTATAGAGAGGACCTCACCGTTTTAAAAAAAAAAGTAACCATAGAAACGATGGAACCCACTATTTTTTTTTATTTGGTATCGTTAGAATTTCTTATTTCCAGGTGAAATGCCTGGAAGGAATAAAAAATCGTGGTTGGGGAAAGTCATAGTAGCAAAAGCCATTGGAATTTTTATTTTATATATCGGAATAATCCGTTTTGTTATTAATTGACGGGGGGTAAAGGATGACTGAAAGAAGAGAAATCAATTAGTTATTCATTAAGGTTTAATTTGATTCAATGACCAGAGTTAGACGAGGATATACAGCTCGGAAACGTCGAACAAAAATTCGTTTATTTGCATCAACCTTTATTGGGGCTCATTCAAGACTTACTCGAACGACTACTCAACAGAAAATGAGAGCTTTGGTTTCCTCTCATCGAGATAGAGGCAGGCAAAAGAGGGATTTTCGTAGTTTGTGGATCACTCGAATAAATGCAGTAATTCGTGAGAATAAGGTATTCTATAATTATAGTAGATTAATACCAAATCTGTACAAGAAGCAATTGCTTCTTAATCGTAAAATACTTGCGCAAATATCTATATCAAATAAGAATTGTCTTTACATGATTTCCAATCAGATTATCAAATAAAGGATATGATATTATCAAATATAATACAGAAATGATTGAAATTGAAACAGAATTCCCCGGAGAATGAACTCCGGGAAGATAGAATAAAAAAAATTAAGTAAGATAAGTAGTAGGAATGAACGAACATGTTTCAATAAAAAAAAAGATTTCTTCTTCCCCCATTTTTTATTTCTTATAACACAAGAAATAAATCGGGATTCTAGGCCTTTTGAACAAAACATCAATCTGAGCTTGAGTTCCGATTGGAGTTTTGAGTCAATTGAGGAGTATGTTTATTTATTTCTGGTTCTAGGACCAGTAGTTCTGGGGATCGACTCGGCTTTCTCAAATTGTTTCTCATTATTAAGAAAAGGTAACAAAGATAAAATACGAGCTTGTTTTATAGCAATAGTAATTAATCGTTGTTGTTTCAAGGTCAATTTATTCACCCGTCTAGATAATATTTTTCCTTGTTCACTAATAAATCGACTAATTAAACTCATGTTTCTATAATCGATTCGATCCCCCCATCCAATTGGGGACAAACGCCTACGAAAGGATCGCTTGTATTTACGAAAAGGTTGCTTGGATTTATCCATGGTTTATTCCTTATCTCTAAAATTCTATTTCTTTATTCATTTCAGATCTGACCGAAATAGGCTTTGATTCGCATCGTTTATATTATACATATCATATATAATACATATCATATGTATTATATATATATATATGAAAATGAAATCGGGTTTGATTTGTATTGTATATATTATGTATATTATATATGTTATATTTATGTTAAGTTAAATATGTTAACTTAAATATGTTAAGTTCTTCCTCTCCCTGTTCCTTGGAAAGATCGCGCACACGTTCCGTTCCATCTATTTCTTTATTTCCCCATGAATCGTATGCTTGTGACAATAGCGACAAAATTTTCTCAATTCTAATCTACTGGATGTATTGTGTCGATTCTTTTGAGTAATATATCTAGAAATACCCGGCGATTCTTTATTGACACCATTTCGGACACAACTGGTACATTCCAAAATAACTCTGACTCTGACATCTTTACCCTTGGCCATGAACCCCCTTTTAATTTTGGATCGACTTAACTTCTTCTATTTTCGACCCGAACTGAAGAAGAATAAAAGAACAAAAAAATCAATAAGAAAATCAATAGAAGTTACTAACTTGAAATTCCATTTTCATTTCTAAAGATTTCGTTGTGTTGTATGTGTTGTAATTATATAATTACAATTAATATTAATAGAGTAATAGTAATAATTAATTAAGTAATAATTAATAATAAAGTAATAATTAAGTAATACAATTTCTTTCTAACTATCAATTATTCCTATCTTAAATCCCAATATTTCATTTAAGTATCTTCTTTCTATGCTATGATTTCGTGGATTCTGCCCTAGATCTGGATACACATTTCCATTTCTGTTCCCCAAAATTCGATCTTAGATTCACCAGATTTTTGTCGAGGTTCAATACACTTTTTCTTTTTTCTTTCCTTCCTATCCTCCTCCTATCCTAAAGAACTGAAAAAAAAAGGAAGGGGTGAAATTTTAGTCACGTCACGTAGAATTGTATCCCTAATTTTCTTCATTTCTTCGCATATTAATAACTAGAATGAAAAAAAAGGGAATGACAAGGCATCTGGGAATAAACGATTAATTTCTATCAATAGACCTGCTAAAGACCCAAACCATAGAGTAGTTAGCACAGGTGCCACGGAGAGATATGTTTTTATATCTCGCATTGAAAATCCTCCTTCTTTATTGTAATACATATATGTATGGTCAGATGTTGTAGTTCAAGATCATTTGTATTTTTTTTTACTTTACGCGGAATTCCTAACTAAAATAGATATGTACAATGAACCGATAGATGAGATTTTCCTGTCCCTAAAAAAGAAAGAAAAAGATGACCCCTTCTTCCTGAGCATTTCCGATAAGATAAATTTTTATTCTTTTTTTTATACGATACGCCGATAAGATAAATTTTCATTTTTTTTATACGTTAGGTTTCAGATGTATAAAATTATTTTATTATATGAAACCAAAAAGAAGAAATCACAAGAAAATTGTATATAGATAGAGGGGAAAATAACAATGTGGAAAACAAGACAGGGATTTTGTACAATGACACTGTACAAGAACTTTAAAAAGGGATGTAGCGCAGCTTGGTAGCGCGTTTGTTTTGGGTACAAAATGTCACGGGTTCAAATCCTGTCATCCCTACCTATTACTTCTCTTATGGGCAGTAACGAGGGATTAATTAAGATCGATTGAAATTGGACATAATCTTTCATTTTTGCTTGCTATACGTATGCAAGATATGTTTGGGGGTAAAAAAACCTTTTCTTTACACTACAGTCGTATCTCCTGTAATAAGAAAGCGCTCTTAGTTCAGTTCGGTAGAACGCGGGTCTCCAAAACCCGATGTCGTAGGTTCAAATCCTGCAGAGCGTGATTCCGTTTATGTTATGTCGAATCACAATAAAAAAACTTAACAAAAAAAAGTTTAATTGAAACTTGAATTTGACCTCCCGCAGGGAGGAGGTCAATCAAAAAAAAGAAATGTTACTCAATCAAAGGTCCAACTGATCACCACGTCTGTATTGTAAATATGCAGTTACGAATAATCCTGCCAAAGTAATAGGAATTAGACCTAAGACGATTCCAAATAGAAAAACTTCAATCATTTCGGTTTTTTGAGGGGATAAAAAGATGGGTAAGATCTATCCCTAAATATTAATCTGAATTATCCGTGAATCTCAATAACCAAGAATTGGCAATTGATGTGGAAAGGAACCTGGAACACCTGGAATCTCAGAGAAATATTCATTTTTATGAATTGTTCATTCAATTCATTTCAAATAAGTCGTATCTTATTCAAACCAATCAATAGAGCTGGGGTTATAGTTAAAGCAGCCAGTAGAAAACCGAAATAACTAGTTATAGTAGGCATGAAAGAGCTAAATTAGATATGTTCTTTTGTTACATATGTTGATAAAACACTTACCTAAGTTTCAATTTTTCCCAGATATAACAGTAACGGTAAGAAAAAACCAATTGACAGGATTAGTTTAGTTCAATTGAAAGTTCTTGATTCATCAGCTATGACATCGATCGGTCCTGTGATTCCGAATCGACAGATTCATTGTGCAATTCGTGAGTTGAGTAAAGTAATAGTAATAAGAACTGTGTCGTGTAACTTCATTCCAAAATTCAATAAATTATATTTAAGTAATTTTGGAATAAAATAAAAAAATTGGATTTGAAAAGAACTTCAATTTTGATCATTTCTTTTCTTTTTCAATAAAAAGGATCTAATCCATTTGGGGGCGAACGACCTGATATTACCTTTTACTTATTTTTTTTTTAACTCATTGGATTCAGTACATTAATAGGTTGGTTAATTGCCCATAATATCTCGAATGAGAAGAAAAAAAGTGCTCTACGATATATCGAAACGATCTATAAAAAAAAACCTTTATATCTTTCATGAATTATTAGAACCCATTGATTCACACTTTTCCAAGATCTTTACTTTCTATTACGAAGCCAATAATGGAAACACCTTATAAGGAATTTGAGGAATTTTCTATTGATCTATTGAATAACATACAGTTATGCATAGACAAGGAACAAAAAAAGAAGAAAAGAATTATGTAGTATTTCGGTACCCATCGAGACTGCGTTGCTGTG